AAAGGACAAGGCTAGTTAGATCAGTCAAGTGAGCCTTCATTTCATTCGTGGAGAAGGCCTAAAATTAGAATAAAAAGAAATGCAGTTGATCTTAAGGTGATTGAGGATAGATGTATAGGTCTCAGTGCTAGAGGGAGGGGAAGGAGTAAGGCAAGTTCAATGTCAAATACTAGAAAGAGGACAGCGAGGAGGAAAAATCGCATAGAGAATGGGAGACGTGCTCTGTTTTTTGGGTCGAATCCGCATTCGAATGGGGAGGCTTTTTCTCGGTCTATTAATGATCGTGCGGAGACAGATAGAATTACAGTTACTAGAAGAAGAATTACTAGAATTGCTATTAGAATGTTTAGGATAATAAATTTCATAATAAGGATTGATTGTGTTTGTTCCTTATTTTCATTTACCTGTTTTAGGGCCTATTGCTTGGAAGGCAATTATACTGGTTATACTATAAATGAGTCAGGAGGGGCTAAGTCCCATGATCAAGGCTTAAACTTGAGGCAATAATCTGCCATCGTGACCTTATCTTAATAAGATAAAATTATTGTATAAACTTATCTTAAAATGATAAATGGTTGACTGGGTATTTATATTCTGTATGAAGTAGTAAAATGGCAGGCAAAATTTTATATGCCTGAATTAAAGGTCAAAAAACTGGAAAAATTGATGAAAAATCGGTAAAAATATGGATAAATCGAAGATTTATTTTATAAATGAGAGGAAGTTACTGATGTTTTTTGAAATTTTGTGGTTTAAGAGGAGATAGAGTAATAACTGTAAGAATTTTCTCTTTGGGGGGGGGGGGGGTGTCCCTAAATGGGGGTTTTAAGAGGGAATTCCCCAGTAAGTAAGGTGTAAATAAGGGGTATAAAGGGGGAGAAGTCCCATATAATAATGATAATTATAAGTAAATAAATATAAAATCAATTCAAATATACTTATACGTTAACATAAATAATTTTTATAAAATATATTATATAAAAAAACTAAGTGAGCTAAGATTAGCATTGAACTAGTTAACAGATAGTTGCCTGTTTGGCTTTCACTTAATTAGGCCATTAGCGGGGCTATGATTAGGGGGAAGGAAACGATGATTACTGGCATCAATAGGTTGAATTGGTAAGTAGGTTTTGATGATATTGGATTTGTAGAGGAGATGTATAGGTTGAATGCAAGTGCTAGGTAGTAGGAGAGGTTTAGTGTGGATCCAATGATTAGAGCAAGTCTTAGGGATAGTTGAGATTGTTCACTGAGGAGGGTTAATGTTATTAGTTTGGGAGCAAATCCTAGGAGAGGAGGAAGGCCTCCTAAAGACAGGAGAAGAAGTATTGGGATAAAGTATTTATCTGATGAGAGGATTGAATTTCTTGCAGTTTGCTTGATTGAATATGTATTGATTAGGTAAAATAAGATCATCAGTGAGCTGGTTGTAATAGCGTAAATAGAAAAATATAAGATTCCCATGTATTTAGAGTTATAGATGATAGCTAGGATTCATCCTAGATGGCCAATTGAGGAATATGCTAGTAGGGATGTAAGTTGTGTTTGATTTAATCCTAGGATTCCCCCAATTAATCTTCTCCTTGCGGCAGCGAGGAAGATAAATTTATTTGATGGGGGGAATATAATAGTAATTATGGTTAATGGAGCAATTTTTTGTCATGTTGCTAAAAGAATACAGATTAATCAAGAGGATCTAGATATAACGGATGGAAATCAGAAGTGAGTGGGAGCTGCTCCTACTTTGATTATAAGCGCGATCCTTATGATCATGTAAGGGGTGTTTTGATTTGTGATGAGGAATAGGCCTTGTGAGAGAGCTAAGTAAGAGATTAAAAATATTCTACTTCCTAGCGCTTGAGCTAGGAAGTATTTTACAGCGGCTTCTGATTCTAGTTTATTATTGCTTGTTAATATTAAGGGGATAATAGATATGAGGTTTAACTCTAGAGCAGCCCACATTGTTAAGAAGGTGCTGGAAGAGACTACTGCTAGGGTTCTTATAAGTAAGGTTGTTATAAATAATATGATGTGGGGAAGTAGGAGATACATTGATTGTAAAGAAAAGAGTCGAACTTTTCAGGGTTAGCTTAGAAGGCTATACTATCCCGGATTTTACTATATCATGGGAAATAGGCAAAACTATTTTCTTTGAGTTAAAAGCTCAATGCTACAAGCTCTCTCATGAGATATTAAGAGGGTGCTCTATATTTAGTCTCATCAGGACTATCCGTTCATTCCGGCGTAATATCTATAGAATTGAGGCTAAGGGGATGTTGGTTAATAGGGCTATAATTGCAAATAGAAGGAAGGTTTTTCAGGTTAGATATATAAGGTGATCATAGCGTATGCGTGGTAGAGTTCCTCGAATTCATAGGAATAGGGAGGAAATGAAGATGGTGAGTGTAATTTGGAGTTGTGTTTCTATTAGTAGGAATATTGATGAAGGAATAAAGAAGACTACAGAAAGTATACTGATGATGATAATGTTTATATATTCTGCTATAAAGATTAGGGCAAAGGCACCTCTTCTGTATTCTGTATTGAATCCTGATACTAGCTCTGATTCTCCTTCCGCAAAGTCAAATGGAGTGCGATTAGTTTCTGCTAGTGTTGTTGTAAATCAGCATATGAATAGTAGGGGGAATAAGATGATTGGAGGGAATGCCAGGTTATAAGATATTGATGTTAGGGTCAGAGAGCGAAAAATTACTAATGGGCTCAATAGGATTAGAACTATTCTTACTTCGTAGGAAATCGTTTGTGCTACCCTTCGTAGTGCTCCAAGGAGGGCGTATTTTGAGTTAGAGGATCATCCAGCTCCTAGAGTAGTATAAACGTTTAAGCTAGAAATACATAAAAATAGAAGTGCTCCTATTGTAATGAAGTATGATACCCTTGTTGATGGATAGAGCATTCATATAGTGAGAGCTAAAAATAGTCTTAGGGCTGGGGCTATTATGAATGTGGATATGTTTGCTATTGAAGGGAGGGATTGTTCTTTTAGAAATAGTTTTAGGGCATCTGCTATAGGTTGGGGAAGTCCTATGATAGATACTTTATTTGGTCCTTTACGTGTTTGGATATATCCTAGAATTTTGCGCTCAAGGAGGGTGAAGAAGGCTATTGCTAGTAGTGCTGAGAGATAGATGATGAAGCAGGCAAGTGTAGGGTAGATCATAAGCCCTAAGAAGAGTCGAACTTCTTTTATTGACTTTCAAAATCAAGGTTTCCGAAGATAGAGCTTGTCACTCGACCTTGGTCTCTATGTAGGTGCAAGCTACAGGTACTATTTATACTAGGGTGGCTTGTAATGAGTAGATTGTTGGTCTGTGGGCTGATCCTAAGTCAGGTGCATTCTCTGCCAACTCATTAGTGATTATTTAATTAATTGTAGATTTATAAATTTCTGTGTTGGTAAATGTATTTATAGCTTATGGTCCTTTCGTACTAATAAGCTTATTTTTGTATAAAGATAGAATCTAACCTGGCTTACGCCGGTCTGAACTCAGCTCATGTAGGATATTAAGGGTTGAACAAACCCACTTCCTAGACTGCTTCATCTAGGGGATTTTCCTAAGCCAACATCGAGGTGCCAAGCCTTCCTGTAGATTTGGGCTCCGAAGGAAGATTAGTCTGTTATCCCTGCGGTAGCTGGATCTTGTGATCAGTAAAGGATCATTTAGGTGACGTAAGGTCTGAAGTTTCACGGAAGATTGATGGGTTCCGTTGTCGCCCCAACAAAAGCTTGGATGTGAGGAATGGTGTAGATGGAGTAAGCTCATATGTTATGCTAAAGCTCGACAGGGTCTTCTTGTCTTTTATATTAATCCAGGCTTCTTCACCTGGAGATAAATTTTTATAGGTATGAGTGAGACAGTCTTATTCTCGTTTGCCCTTTCATACTAGCCTTCAATTAAAAGGCAAATTATTATGCTACCTTTGCACGGTCAGGGTACCGCGGCCGTTGATAATAACACTGGGCAGGGTGTACCTGTAATAGGGGGTGCTACAGGCAATGTTTTTGTTAAACAGTCGGAATAAAAGGTTGCCGAGTTCCTTACTCATATATGTGTGGGAAAGTGTGGTTAGTGAGGACGTAATACTGATCTTTGCATAGTTTAAATTATTGGGTGTTTTATAATTTATTTCAAGGATTTAATATTTTTTTGGGATTTTAATTTATGTATACTATAACGTAGTGTTATGATGGCTGGTTTTAGGCCTACATAGTTATAATTGTTTTTTTAAATAAAAAGAATAATTAAGCTTGTCCTTAATTATTTTTCATAGCTAGGAGTTTACGGTAATAGCTTGAGCAGATTAGACTGGGGCTTGAAAAACCAGCTATATTTTGGTGCGGTAGGTATGTAGCCTCTGATAGTTACTTTAATAATAATATTGTGACATTAATTATTGGGCTCTTAGCAAGTAAAAATCAGCTCACCAAGTTTCGGGATGAAGTATTAGCATTATTCTTGCAAAGCCATGATGCAAAAGGTATGAAGGACTTCTTTTTAGGTTTTATGAGTGGCCTTGCGGCTTGGTAAGGAGGATATGTGATTTAATTGTTGTTGGTTTGGTTTAGAAGCGAAGTAGCTAATTTTAGCTTTCTTTCGGTGTAAGTGAAAGGGTTAATATTACTTCGATTGGTGCAATTTCCATTACATCAACTATGTTACGACTTATCTCCCCTTTCGGCGAGAGTGACGGGCGATTTGTGCATATCTGAGTTTGCCAGTATTCATTATATTATAACTTAATATAATTACTTCCAAGTCCGGCTTCAATGTGGGGTAAAGCACATATTGGTGTAACTATGATTTAGGGTGTAACCCATTTCTCCCTTATTATTGGCTGCATTAAGACCTGGAATATAGATGGTGGATCTTTTTGTTTACGTCTTTTCAGAGTAAACTGAGACGGCAATATACAGGCTGTGTTTTCGAAATAAGGTTGTGTGTCTCGTGGGTTGTCGTATTAAAGAACAGGTTCCCCTGGTTGGTTTAGATACCGCCAAGATTTTTAGGTTTAGAACAGTTGTTTTTACTACCCGGGTATTTTTTGTTGGCTTAATATAGAAGGGTCTCTAATCCTTGTTTTTGTTTAAGCTTTCGTGGATGATTATAAAGACATAAAGGTTAAATATTATCTTAAATTGGACCTACATGATTTAGTTTTTTATGTCGTGGCGTTGTTCCACTAATCCGTTGGTAATGGCTAGGAGTTATCGTCTAACCGCGGTTGCTGGCACGATTTTTACCACTCCTTCTTTTTTCTTCCATTATTTGTTTTGCAATTTGTTTAGATTTTTATATTGCGGCGTTTAGAAGTTTTGATTTATGTGAGGTAAACGGGGACCTAGGGTTTGCATATATGAAATTAAAAGAGGCCGTTAATTTTGCTAGATTCAAACAATTGATAAGAGACGTTAGTCATTATCGGGTTATGAGCCCGATAGCTTACAAGTTAGCTTATCTTATCTAAGCCATAGTATAGATATACACTTTTAAATCTGCAGTTTAATGTTGTTTATTCAACTATAGGGCTAGAAAAATATATCTGGTTTTCTGATTAGCATGATGATGGGAATTAGGTGAAATAGGATTGAGGAGTAGTTATTAGAGAAAGAGGTATTTAATGGGTTTAAAAAGGAGGGGAATGGCCCATGCTGTGAGGATGTATATAGGTAGAGAGAATAAGCTGCTCTCAGGAATGTTAGGGAGGCTAGGGCGAATCAGGTAAATGGAGAGAAGGAGAGAATTCTTATAATAAGAATAATTTCGCTGAATAAGTTAATTGAGGGAGGGGCGGCTATATTTGCGGCACTTAGAAGGAATCATCATAAGGCCATGTAGGGGGAAATTATGGCAAGACCTTTAGTGATATACAGGCTTCGTGTGTTTGTTGATTCATATGTCATATTTGCGATAGCAAAGAGGGCGGAAGAGGAGAGGCCATGGGCAATTATTATGAAGGTAGCACCGAAGAACCCTATTATAGAGAATGAAAGAGCTCCGGCAATTAGTAGTCCTATATGGCCGATCGATGAATATGCAATTAGCGCTTTTAGATCAGTTTGTCGTAAACAGATTATAGATGAGATGATAGCTCCTCATAGAGCGATTCTCATAATTAAGGAGGGGAGGGTCGAGCTTGGTGGGGTAAATATAGTAGATATTTGGAGTAGGCCGTATCCTCCTAATTTTAATAAAATTGCTGCCAAGATTATGGAGCCTGCTACTGGGGCTTCTACATGTGCTTTAGGGAGTCATAAATGCGTAAAAAATAGTGGCAGTTTAACCATAAATGCTAGGTTTGTTATTAATCATCAAACTATAATAATGTTTTCGTTAATAGATGGAAAGAGTCAAGGGAGAAATATGTAGATGTGGCCTGAGTTTTTTGAAATAACGGTAAGGCTGATTAATAGAGGGAGGGATGCTGAGATTGTATAGAGAAAGAGGTAGAAGCTTGCTTGGAGGCGTTCAGGTTGGTATCCTCAGCCAAGGATCATAATTAGAATTGGGATTAGCGTTCTCTCGAATAGAATATAGAATATTAAAAAATTGTTTGTGGAAAAGGAAAGGACTAAGATTAATAGGAGAAGGAGAGATCAGAAAGAGAAGGATTTTGGATGGTTGTTTGCAGAGAAAATTTTATTTCTGCAGAGGAATATTAGAGCGGTGATTCAGATCGATAGCGTGATTAGGGAAGCATTTAATGGGCTATTTACAGAGAATATATTTAGACAGGTTGAATTTATTGGGGAGTATAAAAGAGGAAGTGAAAATATAGAGATTAGAAAAAGGATAGGAGAGATTGAAAATCATAATTTTTTTGGGTTGAATAGGAGTAGTAAAGAGGAGCAGCTAACTATAATGGAGAGTTTTAACATTTAGACGTAGTGGCAGATTTTAGAAGGTCATTCCCTTTGAATCGAGTGAGATTGATTAGGCAGGCTAATCCTAGGGAAGCTTCACAAGCACCAAAGGTGAGGAGAACTAATATTATTATCGAGTTGCTAGGAGAGGTTTTGGTGGTTAGTAATATAATTGCAGTAGTTATTGACAAAATTATTCCTTCAAGAGCCAATAGGGATATGAGAAGATGTTTGCGTTGGAGAGCTATAGAGAGAAGAGCGGCTAATCTTGCGGTTGGAAGTAGGCAGGATAATGGGAGGATCATAGCTAAGGGGCAGAGCCATTACTGATTTACAAGACCAGGGTTTGAAAATAAACTACCTTAGCGTCAAAAGACAACGAAAGTTGATTTTTAACTCCCAAAGTTAGGGTTTTGATAAACTATCTTTTGTTGATATAGGTAATATATAAGGAGAATCCTATTTATAGTATGAAAAACTATTGTAATGAGTTATACTATATATACATATGTAGCATATATGTGAGTATTTGTAGTTAGGTTAGAATGCCCAGAGACAAAGTCTTGTTAATATCTTCAGTATTATATTTTATATAAATTATCTGGGCAAATTAAAAGAAGTAGTAGAAGGGTTAAGGATATTAGGGTTAGATGGGAGGTAATTATGTTGTTTTGTCATGGTTGGGCTTTTGCAGATAGTGAGGATGACAATAGCTTTGTTCCCTGACCACCTAGGGTTTCGTTTCAACCTGAGTCAATTGTTTTTAGGAGGAATATTCTTGTTAGTAGTGGACGTTTCATAAGGAATTGGGAGGATAGAGGTGTTAAGAATCATATTGATGCTGATAGGTGATATATTAGGGTGGTTATGGGGTTAAATGGGATTTTTGTTTTAGCTGTAATAAGTGATGCTGAGAGGAGACCTCCTGTTGCGGTGAAGAGGATAGCAAGTAGTTTTAGTTGTAGGGGGATAAATGGTTCTGGGGAGGAGGGGAATATTATTCATCTTATTATTGTGCCTCCAAAGATGGCGCCTGTTGATAGAAGGATGGTAGGAATTGAAATATCAAGATCTTTGTTGTTGGTTTGGTGAAGGGGGTTTGATATAGATGGAGATCAAACTAAAGAGATTATGAAACGGATGGAGTATGCGGATGTTAGGGCAGTAGAAATGAATAGGAGAGTAAGGATTAGGATGTTACTTGGATTTGAGACTGATAGCTCTAGGATTATGTCTTTGGAGTAGAATCCTGCTAGGAAAGGGGTGCCACATAGGGCGAGGTTGGCTACAGTTATTCTTCTTAGGAGTAGTGGTATTTGATTTGTAAGAGCTCCGAGGATTCGGAGGTCTTGGGCATGGTGTATGGATGAAATAATAAATCCGGCGCATATAAAGAGAAGGGCTTTGAAGAGTGCATGGGTGGAGAGATGAAATAATGCTAGGGAGGGTAGGGCAAGGCCCAGGCTTGCTATTATGACTCCAAGTTGACTAAGGGTAGAGAGAGCAATGATTTTTTTTATGTCTGATTCAAATATGGCGGATAGGCCTGCTATAAATATTGTTAATGAAGCTGTGAGGAGTAGTAATGTATGGAAATTTGGGAATATGGAGAGTGCTGGGTAGAATCGGATAAGAAGAAAGACTCCTGCAGTTACTAGTGTAGAGGAGTGAACTAGTGCGGAGACGGGGGTGGGGGCGGCTATTGCTGCTGGAAGTCATCTTGAGAATGGAATTTGTGCACTTTTGGTTAGGGCTGCGAGGGTAATTGCTAGTAGGAGGGGAGGGGAAAAGTTAGTGATTTCTGTTTGGAGGATTAATCAATGGCCTTGATTTAGTATTCAGGCAATTGAGAGTAGGATTAGGGCATCTCCAATTCGATTTGTAAGTGCGGTGATTATACCGGCTGCAAGTGATTTTGGGTTTTGGTAGTAGATTACTAGAATAAATGAGGTGATTCCTAGCCCATCTCATCCTAGAAGAAGAAATATTAGATGGGGAATATAGATTAGTATGTTTATGGAGAGGATAAATAGTAGAACTAGGTGGATGAATCGTTTTATTAAGGGGTCACCTGCCATGTATGATGAAGAAAATTGTATGATGTTGGCTGAGATAAATAGTACAATGAATGAGAATAATAAGCCTACAGGGTCAAGGATTAGGGGAAGGGAGATATGTATGGAAAAGATTGAGATTAAGTTTCATTGAATGAGGATTGTGGTATTTATGAAGATGAAGAAAAATATTATTGGGATAATTGTGAGTCTTAGGAGAAGTCAGATAATTAATCTTGAGATTTTTGGGGTAGATTTTAATAACATATAGATTGAGGGCTGTAAATAGCAATTCTGAAGCCACAGCTCAGCGTTTTTGTTAAACTACCTCAATGAAAGGAGGAAGGTTAGTTCTTTCTTTGAGCCGAAATCAAAGGTGCGTTGGTGCTCTCCTTTGGGTTATGACTATTTGAGAGGGGGATGTTCATCAGCATATAGTGTTAATAGGAGGAAGAAGATATATGCTTGAATACAACAAATTCCAAATTCAAAGATTGTATAACCTGATTGGATTAGGAGAAGAGAGATTATGGATGAAGGGGAGCTAGCAAAGGCTGCAGCACAGTATATTCCCATTAATCCTAGGACAATATGCCCTGCCCTTATGTTGGCAGCTAGTCGTACCCTTAATGTAATAGGTCGTACTATGACTCTAATGGTTTCGATAATGATTAATGCAGGGGCTAATCAGGCTGGGGCTCCCCTTGGGAGGAAGTTAGCAGTAGCAGTTTTTGGTTTTCTTATAAATCCAGAAAGGATTAATGAAAATCATAGGGGAAGGGCTAGAGTAACTGAGAATAAGAGGTGGGAGGATGCTCTGAGTGTGTATGGGATTATTCCAATGAGGTTTACTACAATGATTAGGAGGAATAAGGGGCATAGTACTGAGGCCAGTCTTTTTAGATGGATTCTGAATGTTCGTTTTACTTGGTCGTATGCTATTGATAGAATTGATTGTGGTAGTCAAAAGGAGGGCGGGGGGGTTATTCAGTAGTTGGAGGAAAGGAGGATTAGGGGAAGTAGAGACATAGTTCAGAATAGAGGAGAGAATTTGTAGAAGGAGTAGTAGTTGAAGGGGTCAAAGGTTGAAAAGATATCTATTATCATCAAGTTTTGGATTTCATTCCATTTATAGCTTTGAAGGCTATTAGTTTGCTTAACTTAAAAACTTAGCGGTTGGATAGTTCTCATAGTCGAGAAGAGATTGGCAATAGTAGGTGAAGAAAGAAGTACAGGAATGTCAGAATTTGTCCAATTCATCTATAGGGCTCTTCTACTGGTCGTCCTCCAATTCATGTTAGGAGAATGAGAGTAGTTATGAAGGTTCAGAATAGAAATTGGGTTGTTGGATGGTATTGGTATCCTCGTTGTTGTGTTGTATTAATAAATGGCAGAATAAATAGAACTAAGATGGCGGCAAATATGGCAATGACGCCCCCTAGCTTATTTGGGATGGATCGTAAGATGGCGTATGCTCATAGGAAGTATCATTCTGGTATAATATGAATTGGGGTAACTAATGGGTTTGCTTGGATGAAGTTTTCTGGGTCTCCTAGGATGTTGGGTGTGAATAGGGCAATGGCAATTAGGGTTAAAAGAAGGAGGATTGCTCCAAATAGATCTTTGGTAGAGTAGTATAGGTGGAACGGGATTTTGTATGATGAAGAGGAGATTCCTAGAGGGTTATTGGAGCCTGTTTGGTGAAGGAAGAGGAAGTGGAGTATGGTTAGTCCGGCAATTGCAAAAGGAGTTATAAAGTGAATTGCAAAGAATCGGGTTAGAGTGGCATTGTCTACTGCAAACCCCCCTCATACCCATTCTACTAATATTTTTCCGATGTATGGAATTGCGGAGAGGAGGTTTGTGATTACGGTTGCGCCTCAGAAGCTTATTTGTCCTCAGGGGAGAACATATCCGAGGAAGGCTGTTAATATTACTAAAAATAAGAGAAGTACCCCAATGTTTCAGGTTTCTATAAGAAAATAAGAGCCGTAATAAAGTCCTCGGCCGACGTGGAGGTAAATACAGATGAAGAATCAGGAACTTCCGTTGGCATGTATTGTGCGAAGGAGTCATCCATAGTTGACATCTCGTGTGAGGTGGGCTACGGAGTTAAAGGCTAAGTCTACGTGTGGGGCATAGTGTATAGCTAGGAATAGTCCTGTTAGGATTTGTATTACTAGACACAGACCAAGAAGAGATCCGAAGTTTCATCAGATAGATAGATTATTGGGTGCTGGGAGGTCAATTAGTCTATTATTAATGAGGGTGATTGCTGGGTGCGATTTACGTAATGGTTGTGACATAGAAGAATGGGCGTAGTGGGCCATCTTGAATTTTGGAGATTTTTACCACGGCAATGAGAATGAGGAACAGGATTCTTGCTAATAGAAGGAGGATGATAAATGAGTTGGGGAGCAGGAGAAGAAATGGGTTTATGGTGTTTGGAGAGGAAGTAGAAAATGATGGTAATTCTATTCTGAGATGTGGTAGGAGTAAGGTGGCTGTTGATAGGGAGGTTGCAAGTATTATTTTTTTTATCTCTAGTTGTTGGTTTGGCTGAATTACTACGAAGTAAGAAAATATAACAAGTATTCCTCCAATATAGATTAAGAAGAGGATTAAGGCAAACCATCTAGAGGATGGCAGGACAATGGTAGTTGCTATTATTGAGGCAGTGATGATTAGTCAGATTCTTAAGGTAGCGGGATTTGATGCTAAGAGAATAGTAGTGGTTATTACTACACTTAGGGTGATGAGAAGTGCAAGTATCATTTAGAATATAGGTATTATTCTGGAGTTATAGGTTAAAGAATTGCACTTTATCTTTTGGCGTCAAAGGCCTATGTGCTCTGTACACTAACCTGTAGGATTATGAGCCTCATCAGTAGATACAGATGTATAAGAAAATTCATACTACATCAACAAAGTGTCAGTATCATGCTGCAGCTTCAAATCCGAAGTGGTGTCCTTGAGAAAAATGAGACAGGTAGGCCCGGAGTAGGCATACAGTTAAGAATGAGGTACCAATTAGGACATGGAGTCCGTGGAATCCTGTAGCTACAAAGAATGTTGAGCCGTAGATTCTATCAGCGATTGAAAATGGGGCTTCAATGTATTCTTCTGCTTGGAGAAAGGTGAAGTAAAGGCCAAGTGTTACGGTTACAAGGAGCGCTACGAGAGTGTCCTTACGTGAGAGTTCGAGCATACTATGATGGGCTCAGGTTACTGATACACCAGAGGCAAGGAGAACTGCAGTGTTGAGTAGTGGGACTGCATAGGGGTTGATAGGGTCGATTCCGGTAGGGGGTCAAATACATCCAAGAGAAGGTGTTGGTGCTAGTCTTCTATGGAAAAAGGCTCAGAAAAAAGAGAAAAAGAAGGCTACCTCTGATGCAATGAAGAGAATTATTCCTGCACGAAGTCCTTTGACGACTGGGGAGGTGTGGTGGCCTAGGTATGTTCCTTCTCGAATTACGTCTCGTCATCATTGGATTATTGTTAAAAGGGTAATGACTAGACCAAGGTAGAGGCTTCATATACCGTGGTTATGGAATCAAGAGGTCAATCCAATGGCTAGGGTGAAGGCACCGATGGCAGCGGTTATTGGTCATGGGCTGAGTTGAACTAGGTGATACGGTTGTCGGATCATTAATGAGGGGAAGTATCCGTTGAAAGATCTACAGTCTTTTGCCTAAACTCGGCCACCTCACTTAGGATCACGGTCATTGTGGGAATTTGTGCGATTTTAGGGTAGCAGGGGCGGAGGGAAATTTGGGTAGTTGGGTTCACCATGTGGTAGCTGAAAGAATGGCGATTGTTGTTAGAAGGATGAGGACTATTATTTTTCATTTTAGTGGGGAGAGATGGGGCATAGAAAGTCGCTTGGAGAGCTTTTTGAAGACGACAACTTCATATTTTATTGGATAAATTAGACTTTCAGTTTCTTTTTTCTTTGATTCAATTTATAAATGTTTTTGGAGATACAATTTCGATGGCAATTGGTATAAATGAGTGGTTAGCACCACAGATCTCTGAGCATTGGCCATAGAAAATGCCGGGGCGGGTAGTGGAGAATCCTAATTGATTTAGTCGTCCTGGAATGGCATCGGCTTTGATTCCTATTGAGGGAATTGTTCAGGAGTGGATGACATCGGCAGCTGTCACTAAAATTCGGATTTCTGAGTTTATTGGTAGAATGGCTCGGTTGTCTACTTCAAGAAGCCGAAATTGACCTGGGAGCAGGTCTTCTGTTGGGATTATGTAGGAGTCGAATTCTAGGTTGCCGAAATCAGAGTACTCATAGGATCAATATCATTGGTGACCTACAGTTTTTAAGGTGATGGAGGGGTTTCTCACTTCATCTATTAGATATAAGAGACGAAGTGAAGGGATAGCAAGAAAAATAAGGATGAGGGCAGGAAGAATTGTTCAAATAGTTTCAATTTGTTGGGCTTCGAGAGTATTTCGGGAGGAAAATTTGGATAGAAGAAGAGAAGACATGGCATAGCCTACAATGGTGATAATTAGTACTAGAATAACTATGGCATGGTCATGGAATTGTGTAAGTATTTTTATAATGGGGGATGCAGCGTCTTGTAGGGCTAGTTGACCTCAGGTTGTCATGTAAGTGATTGGTATGGGAAATTGAGCACTTAAAAGCATAGAGGCTGAGCGGAGAGAGGGGGAATAAGAGGTAATCATAGGTGTTTCAGGTAAGTTATGGAATCCTAGTGGTAGGGTGTCTTGTCATTCTATAAATGATGGTTGATGAGATGAAGCGATGATTGGTCGTTGAGCTACAAATCTTTCTCATAGAATAAAAATAAAGAGGAGAAGAGCTACGAATGAAATTATCGATCCAGTTGAAGAAATCACGTTTCACTTGGTAAATGCATCTGGGTAATCGGAGTAACGACGTGGTATTCCTCTTAGGCCTAGAAAGTGTTGCGGGAAAAAGGTTATATTTACTCCAACAAATATGAGTCCAAAGTGAACTTTTCTTCATCGTGCGTGGAGGGTTATGCCCCTTATTAGGGGGTATCAGTGAGTAAAGGCGGCAAAAAGAGCAAATACGGCTCCTATAGATAGGACATAGTGGAAATGGGCTACTACATAATAAGTGTCATGAAGGATTACGTCAAGGGAGGAGTTAGCTAGGACAATTCCAGTGAGGCCACCAGTAGTAAATAGGAAAATAAATCCCAGGGCTCAGAGTATAGGGAGTTCGTATTTAATTCGTGATCCGTGGATTGTTGCTAGTCATCTAAATACTTTAATGCCAGTTGGAACTGCAATGATTATAGTGGCCGCTGTAAAGTAAGCTCGTGTGTCCACGTCTATTCCAACGGTGAATATGTGGTGAGCTCAGACAATAAAGCCTAGAATTCCAATGCCGAGTATAGCATAAATTATTCCCAGGGTTCCAAATGATTCGGGTTTTGAGGCATAGTGAGTAACAATGTGTGAAATAGCGCCGAATCCTGGAAGGATAAGAATATATACTTCTGGATGGCCAAAGAATCAGAAGAGGTGTTGGAATAGGACTGGGTCTCCTCCTCCAGCTGGGTCGAAGAAGGCAGTATTGATATTTCGGTCTGTTAGTAGTATTGTGATTGCCCCGGCAAGAACTGGAAGGGAGAGGAGGAGAAGAACGGTGGTAATAACTACAGCTCAGACAAATAGGGGAACTCGTTCTAATCGTATTCCGTCTGATCGCATATTTGCTACTGTTGTAATAAAGTTAATTGAGCCGAGGATGGAAGATACACCGGCTAGGTGGAGAGAGAAGATTGCCATGTCTACTGATGGACCTGCATGTGCAATATTTCTAGAAAGGGGTGGGTATACAGTTCATCCTGTTCCTACGCCTTTTTCTACAATAGCGGAAGATACTAGGAGGATAAGGGCTGGAGGGAGTAGTCAGAATCTGAGATTATTTATTCGGGGGAAGGCTATATCTGGGGCGCCTAGCATAAGTGGAAGGAGTCAGTTTCCAAATCCTCCAATTATGATTGGTATTACCATAAAGAAGATTATAAGGAATGCATGAGCAGTAACGATTGTGTTATATAGTTGATCACTGCCTAGAAATGAGCCCGGTTGGCCTAGTTCTATACGGATTAGGATTCTTATTGAGGTACCTAGAAGGCCTCCTCAGATTCCTAAGATAAAATAAAGTGTACCAATGTCTTTGTGGTTTGTAGAGTAAAGTCATCGCAT